CTAGGACCCCTGACGCAAATGGATGCGTCACGAGTTCCATACAGATGACTTCTCAATACAATTTCTTTCAAATTCATTAAAATTGCATGTACTGATTCTTCAATACCAACTATCGTAGAATATTCATGTGGTACCTTTTCAGATTTTGCACGTGTAATACATGTTCCTTCTATTTCTCCAAGTAAAGCCCTTCGCATTGCGATACCTATCGTATCTGCTTGGCCTTTCATAAGCGGGGCCAAAATGAAACGGCCATAATAAAGACGCTTACTGTCTGTTCTTGATTCAACACACTTCCACTGTAGTGTCCGAGTGGATACTGCTACTTCCTCTCGAACCATAATAATATTATTCTTTTTTCAGATCATTGAATCATTTATTTCTCTTGAAATCCGTTCAATTCTTATTTCTACACACGTCTTTTTTTAGGAGGTCTACATCCATTATGTGGCATAGGGGTTACGTCACGTACGAAACTTAATAGTATACCACTTCTACGAATAGCTCGTAATGCTGCATCTCTTCCGAGACCAGGACCCTTTATCATGACTTCTGCTCGTTGCATACCCTGATCCACTACTGTACGAATAGCATTTCCTGCTGCGGTTTGAGCAGCAAATGGTGTCCCTCTTCTTGTGCCTCTGAATCCACAAGTACCAGCGGAGGACCAAGAAACCACCTGACCTAGTACATCTGTAACAGTCACAATGGTATTGTTGAAACTCGCTTGAACATGAATAACTCCTTTTGGTATTCTACGCCCACTCTTACGTGAACCAATACGCCCATTCCTACGTGAACCAATTCTTGGTATAGGTTTTGTCATATTTTATCATCTCATAAATATGAGTCAGAGATATACGGATATATCCATTTCATATCAAAACAGATCCTTTATTTGTCCATCGGGTCCTTTAGAAAATCCCTTTTTCTTTTTAGAAAGATTACCCTTGTCTCTGTTTATGTCTCGGATTGAAACAAATTACTATAATTCGTCCCCGCCTACGGATCAGTCGACATTTTTCACAAATTTTACGAACAGAGGCCCTTATTTTCATATTTGTTATTCCTTACCTTAATTCCGAATCTACTCCTTGGAAGAAAATAAGTCTCTTGAAATTTTGAACCTCGAATTGTATTCCCACGAAAGGAATGTTTAAAAATCCACCTACACCTAATCGTTTGAATCTTTGTTGCGAAGTCTATAAATTATACGTCCCCTGGTTGAATCATAACGACTTACTTCGATTTTTACTCTATCTCCTGGTAGTATCCGTATAAAACTTCGTCGGATCCTCCCCGAAACATAACCTAGAATCAGATCTTCATTATCTAAACGAACCCGGAACATACCATTGGGAAGTGATTCAGTAATTAAACCTTCATGAATCAATTTTTGTTCTTTCATTCCAGGTAACCCCCTTGAAGTATCAACTAATGGAGGAGGAGTGATATTAAACAACCCGTCTTTCCTCTCCTTTTTCACAAATAGGAAGTTACGGATCAACTTCGGATACCAGAAGGATCACCATATATAACACAAAACTTCTCCTCCAATTCCTTCTAGTCGAGCTTCTCGATCTGTCATTATACCTCTAGAAGTAGAAAGAATTACAATCCCCATTCCACCTAAAATCCTAGGAATTCGTTGATAGTTGGAATAGATTCGTAGACCGGGTCGGCTGATACGCTTTAAAATATTTCTATATGTTCCTTTCCTATTTCTTCTATGTCGCAGGGTTGAAACCAAGAAATATTTGTTGTTTTCCCGATGTTTCCTAACGTTTTCAATAAAACCTTCTCGTAGAAGTATTTTAACAACGCTTTCGGTCATATTAGTAGATGCTATTCGAACTGTTCCTTTTTTATCCATGTCGGCATTTCTTATAGAAGTTAATATATCGGCAATAGTGTCCCTACCCATGACGAACTATAATTATTGGTGCCTCCTAATTTTGATATAATCAACATGTTACGTTTTTTTTTTATGTGAATTTTTGATTCTTTATTTATGAATTATTAAAAGTATATGCGTGAAACAAAATCTACTAATTGATCCATTTCAGATACCCTACTATATCATGGTCTCATCTACTAGTATTTATAATACCTCAGGAGCTAATGAGACTATTTTAGTGAAATTCAACTGTCTCAATTCTCGGGCGATCGCTCCAAAAACCCGAGTTCCTTTTGGATTTCCTTCTTGATCAATGACAACTGCTGCATTGTCATCATATCGTATTATCATACCGTTGTCACGTCTAAGTTCTTTACATGTACGTACAATTACAGCTCTGATCACTTCTGATCTTTCGAGAGGCATATTGGGCACTGCTTCTTTTATTACAGCAACAATAACGTCACCAATATGAGCATATCGGTGATTACTAGCTCCTATGATTCGAATACACATCAATTCTCGAGCCCCGCTGTTGTCCGCTACATTCAAATGGGTCTGAGGTTGAATCATATCATTTTTTTTTTTTAATCTGTTTTTTCAATGCAAAGGTCGAAGGAAAAAAGAAAGAAATATTGTCTGTCCAGAAATAAAGAAATCCGCGATTGTTTTTTTCATCACAAATGCCCCTTTGGTTCCACATCCCTATCCTGAAATAATGAATTGCGTTCGTATAGGCATTTTGCACGCAGCTATTTTAATAGCTGCTCTGGCTACAGTTTCCGATACTCCGCCCATTTCATAAAGTATTCGACCCGGCTTAACAACAGATACCCAATATTCGGGAGATCCCTTCCCCGAACCCATACGGGTTTCCGTAGGTCTTACTGTAACGGGTTTGTCGGGAAATATACGGACCCATATTTTTCCACCACGGCGCGCATATCGTGTCATTGCTCGTCGCCCTGCTTCTATTTGTCTAGATGTGATCCAAGCGGGTTCAAGTGCCTGAAGAGCATATCTACCGAAACAAATATGATTGCCTCGATAAGATATTCCCTTCATTCTTCCTCTATGTTGTTTACGGAATCTGGTTCTTTTGGGGTTATAGTTGATGGTTGTTTCTCAACCTCATCTCTACTACAGAACCGGACATGAGAGTTTCTTCTCATCCAGCTCCTCGCGAATGAAACGATTCAATAATATTACAGATACACATGTATTTATTGAATAATACACTAAATCATGGGATTTCTTGATATTGAATCTGTCACGTAGGAATCTGTATATCTTGTATATATAGCTAGACGTATATTTCTATATATAGAAGATAATGCCTTTGCTTTATTTTTATAACGAATCCTTGACCTTTACCGAATCGGCCAAAATTTTGCAATTCAATAAGGGTTTCGCGGGCGAATATTTACTCTTTCAATATTTGTTTCATTCGTAGGGTCAACCCATGGCCTCTCAGAATAAATCAATTGGTTCCTGGTTGGTTCCGCCATCCCACCCAATGAATCATTAGGATTCGTTTTCAATAGAATCTTCTGCAGTCACAGGTTCCGTCGTTCCCATAGCTTCTCCATTAATGGCTAGGCCTGAACTCTGCAATGGAGCTCCTCAATTCAAGTTCGTTCCCAAGTCAATCTCCTCAGTCTCTATTGACTCGAGGCTCTTTATTATTGGTATTTTTCCTATGAACCGTATTCATCTAATTATGGACGAATCAGTATTGATGCTTTATCACACTGCCTTTTATGAGATGATTCATAATAGACCATACATATTGGAATCATATACCATTGATATTCTCCTTCTCTCTTTCTCTCGTCCTTCCATTTACCCACATCCCTCTATTTTCGCTTCACAATCCATAATCAGATTGATTTTTCCTTTATGGAAAAAAGATTTCAGTTGCTACAACTATATGATTGACACATCATATAGTGACTGGTTCCTTGGATCTCGATAATACGAAGCAATGAGCTGGTTCTAAGTTCTATAGTTATTAGTTAGGGGCCAGTCCTTTTTTTTTGAATCCCAACTCTAAAGAAAAACCAACGAGTCACACACTAAGCATAGCAATTCTACCAAATGATCAATCCAATTTTTATTCAACCCTATAGAATTAGAATTGCTCATTTTTCATTGAAGGGAAAAAGAATAGTTTGTCGTTTTTTGTTCTATCACTGGATAGAATGGCAAGGAAAGGCCCATTATTGCTCGTCTACAAATATCCAAATTTTGATGCCTAATACCCCATAGATAGTTCGAACTGTATGGGAACAATGATCAATTTTAGCTCGAATGGTTTGTAGGGGAACCCTACCTTCTCTGATCCATTCGACACGTGCAATTTCTTTTCCGTCGATACGTCCTGCAATTTGTACTTGAATTCCTTTTGTATCCGCTTGTTCAGCTAATTCAATAGCTTTTTTCATTGCCTTTCGAAAGGAAACTCTATTCTTTAATTGTAGAGCTATATATTCTGCAAGAATATTAGGTTGTCCATAAGGTTTTGCAACTCTTGTGATAGCAATGTTAAGTCTCCGGTTCACAGAATGAAATCCTTTTTGTACATTGATCTGTAATTCTTCGATTCCTCGTGTTCGACCCTCTATTAACAAATTTGGAAATCCAATATAGATTATGACCTGGATCAGATCGATTTTTTTTTGAATCTCTATATGTGCAATTCCTTCGAAACCCGAGGATATTCTCCTATTTTTTTGTACATAATTCTTGATACAATCTCGTATTTTTTCATCTTCCTGGAGACCTATGGAATAATTTTTTGGTTGCGCGAACCAAAGGGATCTATGCTTTTGGTTTTCCCCACCAAGTCGGAAACCAAGGGGATTTATTTTTTTGCCCATATTTTTCTTCTCTCTCTTTCTCTTTTTTTTCTCTCTCTTTCTCCAAATATCTCTCTATTATAGGATCTTTCCATTGATCCTTTGTTTCTAAATATATATCCTGATCCGTTTTCTTTTTAGAGCTATCCCTCACTACAATAATTATATGACAGGTGGGTCTTTTTATCGGATAACTACGTCCTCGAGCCCGAGGTTTTAACCTTTTCACGATAGTACCCCCATTG